GATTTTTTTGATAGTGGAAATGCCATAAAGCGCGAACCAAGATCCGTGATACGAAAACCAAAATAAGAATGAGGAAGAAAAAGATATCGTGATGTAAGTCTATTATTCCTTGCATCATAGGTGTTGCTGCGTCTTGAAATCCTAATTGCCATGGTTCCGCTGCATCACAAGGAGCAATCGTGAGGAATTTATTTAGAACAATAACAATCATTTGCTTTGGTTCATTATTTGACTGCTCTGCTCCCCGAATAAGAAGAGACTTACAAAAAACTAGAAGCTGTGGTTGGTTGTTGACCAACGGAACACCTTCTTATTCCCACTGAAGCTAGTATGCAATGAAGACCAATCCGCGAGCTACCTTATGACATAGCAGAGAGAGAAATTGCATCTCCGTCTTTGGAATTGAAATGGAATGTTTCTCTCATAGGAAAACGTAGCTTAGCGATATAAGAATACGAACTTCTCGCTCAATAAGACTAAGCAAGCAAACAAACCCCCCCTTCATTTATCTTCCTGCTCCTGCATTGGGAGTTAGGAGTCTCAGTCCGTCCCTGTATTACTCGAAAGTCAGTCTTATTTTATTTGACCCCTCGGAAAATCATTCTTCTTGGCGGCTACCCCCTCAACGTTTTGAATAGGCGTTTGGGACCGGGAACAAGAAGTTGTTTCGGTGCCAGTGGGGATAATCAAAGCCTAGAATAGGATTAACACTCACTAAGGAATAGCTTTTAGAAAGATTCTTTGGTAGGAAGGTTTATAAATTCCCCTTCTATTCCCAACAGCTGATGAAAGAGGAGCGCATTTTTCCTTTATGGATTCAAAAACCTTCTTGCTAACCGCCCTTCTCCCGCGAATAGCTTCTTCTCTTCCTCTATCTCTATAAATTCATTCCTTAAGGCAGATAGGATTTTTTTTAAACTTTTAATATATATATATATTACGCCAAAGGCAACTGATTCAACAACAGCTATCACATCACAGCTACCTCCTCTAACTAATCCACTTCTACATGAACTATGAACCATCTGCTCCTATTCCGCTTCTATACTATATAAGATAATATCTCTTTATTCTTCAATCGATTCCTATTCTTTTTCACCCCCGGAAGTGCCTGAACTGCCTTTAGAGAAGACTCCACCAGAACAGGAAAGTCAGAAGTCGATGGTTAAGGTTCCTGTCCCACTTCCCTGGCTAGCTTTAGTAGCTTGTGTACTAGCCTCTTCTATACCAGCTGATTCAATAGCAACTGTCAGCCCTTTCTCTTTTATTACTTACGCAATTTCGAAAAAGAGCCTAGTCAGCTCGTCTCTGCCTTGAGGCCAATAACCAGTGACTCTTTTGTTAACCACATGTAGAATATCTTGTGTAGTCGGGTAGGCTAACTAGAATCTATCTTTCCTTTAGTGTGTAACCGATTTATATATGTTAAGCTCCCCTTTTTTTCTCTCCTTTGCTTTTGCCCCTCTTTAAAGTAAAGCTGCTTCTTAGAGTTGGCTTTTGCAATTGCAATCTGTCTCTGGCTCCTCGCTTTGAACTCAAATAAGACCTTCTTTTGGTCGAGTGACTTCGTTCCTGGTCTTCCTATTCCCTTCGCTTCCCGCCTCTAAGGCCCAAGTACTTTTTTTGTTTGATCAAATGATTGATTTAGATTTCAAATTCCTCTTTACCAAGGGAAGAGAGCGTGGATCAGGTGTCCTGTCCTCTTGGATGTTCCAAACCACCATCTTGGACTTCCAGCATTTGCTTCAGACAGAAAGTTTGGGACTCAAAGTGTGCCGGCAGGGAAAAACTTCAAAATGTGTCTTTTACGTAACTTGGATAGCTGAGTGGTCAATCCTGCACCAATCGTGGATGAGTTGTCTCGCTCGAAAGCTATAACCTGCCCCCCGAACTCGGTATCCATTCTGCCTGATGGTTCACTCCTCCGAAAGGCTATTGAAACAAGTCCTGATCCGAGACTTCTCTTAAGGGAAAACCTGAAAAACTGATTTCGAGCAGGGTCGTCTGCTGGCGTATTCATTCTTTTTCTTTATTATATTATGGCGCTTCCAAGTTGATGTTTTTTTTTTAGCACGCGTGCCATAAGCTTCGCTAAAGCGACTACGTACCTCCGTCCCAAAAAAAGTAGGATATTCCGTACATTCTGTCGTGGGTGCTACTAGAAATAATTGTTATTCGACCGATTGATTCCCCGGTTGATTGATTTGCATTTCCTTATGTAAAGTGGATCAAAGGCCTCGTCTCTGTACCCTGCCGTAGAGGATGGGCCTTCAAGCGTACAAAATTCTTGTTAAGAAAAATTGGATTAAGCTTAGTCGCTGCTCACGCACGGAGCTCGCCCTCTATTCGACAAGGAGTCTCGGGAATCACGATGCAAGTTCTGCGACTCCTACCGCCGCTGCCATAGACCAAGGTTTGAACAAGTCCAGTGGTGAACCTACAGGATGCCCGCGAGGGTCTCGACCGTTCTCAAACGAACTTCTAAGAATGACCGCTAAACATAAAAGATTTTCTATCATATATATAAACATGTATGAACCAGAGCTAGGGGCCTTTTCCTCAAGGAGTGAAAAAGAAAGACCAAAAAAAGATCGACTTTCAGTGATTCGACCCGAATGAAAGCCACATGACACTTTCGATGGCATTGAAAAAAGGAGAACCTTTGTACCGTGGATGTGACGTGCGAATGAACCTTATGATGTCGTTTTATTTAAGCAATTTTGGCACTCAAAACTGGCTGGTAAGGACCAGGCAGATGCTCTCCGAAATTGGTTTGTTAAGCATACAAAGTTTCATTCTGTTTTTGCTTCTATTTTATTATATTAGAGAAATGGATGGAATTAAGAATGAAACAAGCCAAGAAGGCAGGATTTTCTAATAGGGTCATTCTTTTTTAAAGACGTAGGGGATGCAGGATAGCCTCGACGATTCTCATTTTGATTCCGAGACTCTGTTTACCCAGTCGATGGGCCCCTTTTTCCTTGCTCACCCTTTCTTTCTCTTTCTGGGACTCTCTATTTTCGCTTTCAACTAATTCTGTTCGGGAACCTGTCTTCCACGCCACCTGTGGTTTCCGAGCATGGTCGTTCTGCTTGGGACATGTCTGCAACGTCTCCAGCTTTCTCCGGGCGAGGGCCCGAAGCAAGGCAAAAATCGAGCATCGAAGTGAGCATATAAGAAGAAGTGCTTAAAACGAAGTAAATGGGCGACCACCTTCAACATGAATTACTTTCTGGAAGCAGGCTATGCCGCCACACCTCCCCTGTGAAAGAGGGCTACGCAGCTGATTCGGTTAATCACATGTCAGAACAACCGCTAGGGATCTATTTTTCATTACCAAAACGGAGGTCACCCTTTTTCTTCTTTCTTTGCTAAGCTCTTCCATTTTTGGAGTGAACCCGAGTCTAATAAATCATTTTTTTTTTTTAATTGTCCATGTCTGCGTGTTCTTCTGTACGGCCATATGACAAGTCATTTGCGAACATTTCGGGAACCTTTGGTGGTCTTTTTGTTCCAAACATCGCATCCAGTATTGCTGGTTCCTTTTTAAAAGAGCTAGCTCATTAGCTATCTGTGAGTGGGGCTTGTTGAAAGCATCTACTCGAGTGTTTCGATAAACGTACCAGTCATCTCAACATTCCAAATTCCTATCTTTCTAGCCAGCAGCCTATTACGTAAACAGCTTTGTCAACTAAGACATATACATTGTAAAATAAATCCTTTGGCCAGGTTCAGTAAAGAGAAATCGCAGGATAAACCGTGGGGAGATTAGTGAAGCTAACGATCGATATAAGCTCAAACAATTCCCAAGCACAACAATAGCAATAGCTGCAGCTTGAAAAGCGAAGGTAGTTCTTGGGACCTTCACATTCACAAGAGATCAATGGATAAGGTAGTTGTTATGGAGTCATGAAAGAGCCGATTGTCTGATGTGCTCGTCAGGTAGGAAGGAGATGACCATCGTGCTGATTCGGGGAAAAGACTGAAAAGAAGCTCTCTCGAATGAAGACCGTGCTCCCTTCTTTATAGGGAGGAGGTCTTCTGCCCGCGGCTAAGTAGAGAAAGGGGTCTTTGGTTCTCCCCTAAGGCTGGAGAGGCTCTTCCCGCTAAGAAATAGAATCATGTTATATATACGCCATGAGATCAATCAGGTGGTTTAGAACTAAATTCATATGGGTTCATCTTCCGCTTCTGGTAGAGAAGTTGAACAAATGGTCTCTGAGCTTTCGTCCCCGTATCCCATTCTTGGCCTTCAGCCGGCTTTGATCAACCCATATCTTCTTCCTTTCCTGGGGCTATCCCTCTACGCTAAGCTGGCAAAAGGGCTTTCCGAGGAAATGGGTGTAGAGGAGCTCGTGTATCTTTAGTCATAGGGCTCACCCCTCAAGACCCTTGCTTCTCTGTCAGCTTCTTGTCTCGGAGTCTATTCTAACTACCTCTCCGCGGGACAGACAGCTGGAGGAGCACTTTCCGAGCGCTTGGCCAGGGGTTCTTCATCTATCAAGAGAGGGTTCCCGGTAATCAAGCTAGAAGTTCATTCCTCCCTTGCTTTGAAAACTTCTTCGGAAGTCTCTACTCAGACGGGGATGGGTTTTGTTGATCCAGGTCGTACTCTATTGACTCAAGAAAAGTAGGTTTAGAAGGTGACACCTCCGCTAATTGTCAAATTGCGTCTATCGGATAACTACTTTAATCAAAATTCTCAGGTTCCTCAATGCTGGCAAAAGAGCTTTGAGACTTCCCGCCCGAGGAGATAACACCTCTAGCCCTGGGTTAACAGTTTTGCTTACTCCAACAGATGAAATTCCTTCTTGCTAATAGCATTGCCAAAAGCTCCTCCATCTTCCATTGCGAGTTCACATAGTAGCGGGCCATTCGAAGCGATGTGGGTCGGGCTGTTCGGATACTCACATCGAAACGTTCTCAGTTCCCGCTTTCCTTTATTCCGCGTGGTTCGTCGTATCCAACACGAAGATTCCAATAGGTGTGGGATTGAATCATTATTTTAGGGATGGGAATGACCAGCCTAGCCTCGCTAAGCGCGAAATAGCGTATTTAGAATATAAGTTATTCCGCATCGTTGTGACCCCGAGACAGGACGTTCTAGTGAGTTATATAGCGCTCGGAAGTACAAAACAAAAGAGACGGGCCGGCAAGGGGCAGTTAACTAAACCGATTTTGTGTGAGCTTGCAATTGTGAGTTAGCCTGATGCTCTCGCCTGGATAGCAGGGTCTGTGTTGGCTTCGCTTACCGCGAGAAGATTCAGCCGGTGGTATGCCGAGCCCTCTCTTTTCTCCTGCCTGCTGTAATGACCGGTCTCCTAAAGAGAAGAAGGGCGCGGAAGCAAGAAAGCCAAGAACTGGGGCAAAGGTCTCACCCGCTGTAAAGCCAGTTTACCACGCAGGGGCAAGAATGAAAGCAGCAGTTCGAGCAGATGACCTTGAAACTGTTGAACCAATAGTAGGTCCAGATGCAGTTGCCGGGTGGTACTAAGCCGCATCAAAAGCGGAGGTACTTAGTACTCCCTAACAGTCCGCTGGGCTGGCTTCCGCGTCACCGCCCCTCAATTTGCCTTTTCTTGCTTGGGCTAATGAGATATCCCAAGTTCGGAGTAAGCAGCCCGTTCATGAAAGTGCGATCCCATGATGTCGAGCAAGATGACTCGTCCCCCTTTCCAATTGGGCTTTGTGCCACGCCACTTCGGAGAGTGAAACGAAGGAAAAAGCCTTACTTATAGGTCATCCTATTTCGGTGCATGGTCAGGATCCCGTATGTGGGTCTGCCTTTTTTTTTTCAGTAATTAGATGATCGTTGGTGAAATAGCGTAGTATAGGTCTGGGTGGGATGATACGAAATAGAGCAGTTGCCAATTGGCATGTGAAACCGAAGCTTGAACGCTTTGAAACTACCTTCACGCCCTTCCTTCTCTTTCGAATGACAAACTATAAATATCATAAGAGAAGAAAGAGAGCTTTAGAAGCAGCCAATCTTTTCTTTATGCCCAAACAATCCCATGTCTTTCTTGGTTGGTAAAGCCAACCGGCGATTTACAACAAGTCTTTCTGAAGGGAGAGCAATCAACGCTATGGCTACTTTTGGACAATTCCCGCCTGTTGACCCCAACTGTGACAACAGCTGCTACGCATCCTACATCAGAAAATGCTATCGACGAAACAGAAAATATCAGCATTAAGAAACTTCTTGGGGTTAGCTGTGAAAGAAAGAGCCCGGCATTCATTCATTTCTTCATTCATATTCATAGCTTAGTCTACTAAAATAAAAGAGGGACCAGCCTCATCGTGGTAATTATCGGACATCTCTGATCGTTCACCTCTAATGTGACACGTTCCCTCCCAGTTATATGATCAACGGGATCAGTCGGCTAGAGAGCGGGGCTATTCTTCTTCCGGGGAGGCAAAGTCGTCCCCTCTACTGATCGAACCCTCAGTTCGGGGGTCTTCGTCAACATGTTATGAGGCTCCAGTCTTCGGCGGGTCACCATTACTTTACTTAGAAAGGCGAACATCTAGGCAAGGGAAAGCGCAGTGCGCCTGGTGCAAATGGCTTTCTTTTTTCATGATATACCAATAAGAAAGAATGGAGGACCCTACTACGTACATGATTGATAGAAGAACTACGTAGGGGGGGTCGGTCAACTTGATGCGGGAGAGGCATGAGTGCAGTTCGATCTTGTGGTGTATTCGTTTGTAGTGAGTAGGGCCTCTTTCTCGTTGATCAGTTCGCCTCCGCTCTATTGAAAGGTCTCCATTCCTACGGCGGTTTTGTCAACGAACGCGTCTCGGGCCGGATTGACTAACCTAACCCTTAAGGGAAGGGGGCCTTGCCATAGTTGGGTGCTCTGCTTTAGTGTGATTGACGAAGGCTAGGCTAGGAATACCCAAAAGAAAGAAATGAAAAGAGATCGGGGTCGATAGTTGGCAAGGAACTTGATCCCCCCAAAAACAAAAAGGGGCAGCTGCGGTCGAACTCTAATTCTGGAAATAAAATAGGGCCCTTTTACCTTACCAAGTCTACCGGATAGAAATTTTCGGATCAGGTTCAAATAGATACGGGAAAGGCTTTATCCCTAAGTTGAATCGGTGGAATGCCCTGCTTCCGGCTAAGTATACAGAGTTGGGTCTACCGTTCGTTCAACCGTTACCTCTATTCTATTCCGATCTTTCTTTTCTCCTTTGCTTCCTTGTCTCGTCTATCCTTCTCTGCCTTCAGCCTGTCTTTGAGCTCTATCCCGTCCTTCCTTTGGCTTGCCCTGAGGATTTTGACTCTCCAAAGTAGATTTGATCACTGCGAGTTCGGTTCAAGTCTTCATCGATCGGGTGGATCTTTGAGGGGGGATGGAAAGGTGGGTGAGTCATGGCTGTGGACAGAGAGAAATCAAGCGGTAGTCTTCCGGTGGAATAGATTTCTAGTAAGTGTCTTCTTTCCTTCCTCCTCTTGGGATATCTTAATAGAAAGGATAGAGATCTTAAGTAGACATGCTTTAGGCATCTTTTGATCATCTTCCTAACTACATGGTACTCCCCCTCCACCCACGGAGGGTGGAATGAAATGAGGAAGTGTCCCTTAGAGAAAGAGAGTCCGCTCTCTCATTGTCTGATTGCATCGTAGAGCGTCTGCACCAATTGCTTGGTTGCAGTAACAGCCCCCTTTCTCCTTCTTTCATATGAAAAATTAGAAATCTTTAAAATATAGTAAGTGTAAGAGCGACTTCAATCTTTATTCTCTAAAAAAGAGAAGCTGGGTTCCGAGAATAGTAGTTTCATATGGATTGGGTTAGTGTTAAGTGTACCCATAGAACGGTATAAGATCGAAAAGAATGCCCGTGGCATACCAAGTGAGATGCCCAAGAGAAAAGGAACGAGGGGAAGAATCGACGAGAACATAAAATCGTGAATGAAAAAGCGTGACGATAATTTTTCATTCGAGATGTTAGAAGGTGCAAAATCAATGGGTGCCGGAGCTGCTACAATTGCTTCAGCGGGAGCTGCTGTCGGTATTGGAAACGTCTTCAGTTCTTTGATCCATTCCGTGGCGCGAAATCCATCATTGGCAAAACAATTATTTGGTTATGCCATTTTGGGCTTTGCTCTAACCGAAGCTATTGCATCGTTTGCCCCAATGATGGCTTTTTTGATTCTATTTGTTTTCTAAGTTTCTCCTTTTGAAAGGTGTAGTCTCTCCTACCTGAGGAAGAGGACGAGGCCCCCAGCAATGGGGGGAAAGAAGAGTGGGTACGCGGGCTTCTTTCACTTTCGTTTTGGAGAGAGCATTGTGGAGCAGAAAAAGGCATAAATAAGGGGAAGCGGCGGATTCCCCGGAAAAAGGCCTTTTCATAGCGAAGGTTCTGGAGGAGCTTTCCACAAACCGTGATTCCTTGGTAAATGTCAATTCGGGGCAAAAGGCGGCCTACGAATTGATTATCGACGTGCACGATTGGGAAAAAAATAAAAGGAACTAGCGGACGTACCATGATACTTTATCGTCGTTAGTTTGCTTTGGTTTGGCTTGTTTCAGGGAAGCTAATATTCTGTTTACGCAGCACTATACTATTCTAGGAGGATCTCTAGCCCTGGGATTGAGGTATTCAACAAAACAAACATCCCTAGCCTAAGAGCCTGTAGTCCTACTCACAACCAGCTTAAAAGTAATTATAGCCGTTGCTAGTATAACACCAGATATGTAAAGCGCTACTTTACTACTATCTTGATGTTCAGGTGCCGCAATGGCTGCTTCATTAGATGATTGTTCCTCCGCCGGCTCTGAGGCCGCAGATTGGAGTACTTGTGCAGCCGTATTGCCATCAACGACTCCTGTGCTGGAGCCACCTATATGTTGATCCACGGGACCAGTAAATGGATTAATTATATCAATTAATTCATTACTATTTATAGTACTTAGAAGAGGGTCTGAACTTATACCTGCTTTCCAGGCAAAATAACCTATTATAAATGAAGGTAGGATTGGGTTAAAAAAAATACCACTTAGATGTAAATGGAATAATTCCCCCCTGCTTAGTTGACCTAGGGTGGCCCTTACGCGGGCTAATGAATTTTTAGATGGCTGTGGCCTATCCTTAAGAGGATGGAATTTGTATATAGGCAAAGGAGAGGCCTTAGGCAATTAACTTATATGCGTATTGTGAATTACACGAGGGCCACTAGCAGGAGGATTCAAAAGCTTATCATGTAAAAGAAATTGATTAACTATTCGCTCTCTATTCAGTACTTTTTTTTTGAGCTATTTCCGTAGGATCAGTAAATGGTGGCGTTTTTAATACAAGCACAGGATCAGAAGGAGTGGTAGGAGGGGGAGACAAGAGTGGAGCAAGAAGTGGATTCCTATCTGGCACTCTTAGACCGCTACTCCTTATGTTGAGTGATGGGCAACTCCTCCAATATGGCATATTGGAATGAGTATTCGACGGAAGTCGAATTATTGAACTACTATATACCTTTCCAGGCCCCGTTTGGGGTATATCAATATTAGATATTGTATTCTTATGAGTAAGAGAATCTATTTTATTATAGAAAGATGAAATCATAAGAGAATCGATCTGTTATCCAATATATTTATTTATTTTTTATTATCTTAACATGCGCTAAGTTACATACGGGAGTACCTCGAACACCACCTTCAGTAGGCATGTTAGGGGAGGAGCCCCTTAGAACAGCATACTTCTGGAAAGATCAGACAAAGACAGCACAATATCATATATTGATATATACACCATCCTGCGATACGGATTCGCAAAGGGCAATACTTAAGATGATAGCAGCCATGTAAACTGCAAAAGCTTTGACAACATGTCTTTGTGGAGAATTTATTTTAAGTGGATCAAAAACAAGTTCATCCTTTTTTAAGAGCACTTGTAACTCACTATTCAGTGGTTCACCACAATTACATGGACTTTTGACATGAGGATGTGTGCTACAGACCCCCTCAATAAAGGTCTCCTTAGCAACCTTTAAAAGGAATCCTAAATCAACAGATGATATGGCAGCTGGTTTTAAGGCCAAAGGCATAGGGGCAACCATACACCAAAGACCCAAACCGAGTAAAAGACAGGTAACAACTACGAAGCGAGTGTCTTTCCTGTACGCATGTCGTAATGCTTCCCTAACGCCAAATGCATTGATTCTAGATGTATCTTTTAATATATCAGATAGACCCTGCGATCGAAGCCAGGGAGTCCGTTCACCTTGAATCTGAGGAAGACTCCTAGTGGGAATCCATGGCCCAAATGTATAGATAGCACCAGATCTATGGCGAACATGACGGACTCCGTGTTCTCCTAAATGGTAAAGGGTCGCAAGACTATCTGCACGATCATGGGGACGATTATGATTCATAGGAGTCTCATACCGAACCCATAATGGCGGAATACTTCTACCATCTAAAGCAGAACTGGAACGATCATGAATAGGACGCGCTATAGGCATATTATTGGTAAGCTTGAGAAATACAGGTAACATAACGGGACGGAACTGATATACATACCCCTCATTTTGCCCTAAACAAGATTGAATTCATAAGGATCAAACTCTACGAGAACTTCATTAGATGGCCAAACGCTGGTCGCCTATCCTTTTTCAGGTAGACTGCAAAGATGGGGGTGAAACCAACTCTGCGATCACAATCGTTCAGTAGGCCTTCAACTGACTAAGTAAGTCTTAGTGCTATTCGAACACAGGTTGTTTGAACTAAGCACTGTATATATACAATGCTACAATTAAATGTAAATTAATACATTCCCTGTTTTGGAGTGTTCTATAACACTAACTACCTAGTAGAAATCCTCACCTATTAGGTAAAGATTTCCCTGCACAACGCGCACTCCTCTCCACCGGAAATAGGTTGGAGGCTTACACGGTAAGATAAGAGGGAAATCTAGTCGTGGACAGGAAAGTTAACCATAACATTTCCTTCCCCTGAACCAGGATCCGCATAGTGACCATAGTAACACGGTAAGGTACAGGCGGTGGCCAAGTACCCTCCGAAGATGGGTTCTAGGACCCTAGGGAAGGGGAAGCGCCTAAGAGTGGCGCGAAACTTCCTTATCCTTAAGCGGAAAAAAAATAGTAAAATAAGTCTAAGGCTCACCTTTCGATTGAGAAAGCAGGAGTTGCTGGATATGAGGTAAAAGATATTTAATTAGGAGACTACCTAAGACATTGAGTCCCCTTAAGTCAAAAACATATAAAGGATTTGTATCAACCCATACATTATTATTGTCAATGACTGGCTTCCTCTTTGTTCCTACCTTGATACCAAGGTTATAATTAGTATAACTTTTGGTGATTTTAAAGTGTTTTACATCCATTTTGAAGGGCGTTTCAACCAGTACCCGCTCTGTCCGAGTGATATCGTAGTACTGTGACACAAACAATTTTTCTGTGGCAAAGGCTGAAGCGGCCCCCTTGTGCTTTGTAACCTTAGCCCCCTCTTCTGTTTCAAAATAATAAGACTTTGGTGCTAAGAATAGAGCATTCTTAATTTTGTGCTCTAGCTTAAACTTCCCTAAAAGTGATGAATGGACTTCTTCAGAAGGTAGTGGCTCACTAAGCACTACTGAGTCAGTGTCTGTGTAGTAACAGTCTTTTCTTGAGATATATGGGTACATATATATCCTAGCACAGGCTGTGATAGCTGCTGATAGTTGGACAGCTGAGATCCTTGGTGGATTCCAATAATCCGACCGCCCACTGCTTAAGTAGGAAACGACGTAGTACTTTTCATTAAGCAGATCAGCGTAGAGCAATTCAGTATTTTTGACATAAAAGTCCTTTCTACCCTTAGTGCAGACATCGGTAACTGTGCTCTTTTGGTTGATACCAAACCTGCCATAAAGAGAGTTCATAAGGATCTTATAGATATAGTCCAAGGCTTCATTTCCTGATTCCTTACTTTTTTGTCTGCTCTCAGATAGGGAGCTAACAAAGCTTACAAATGGACTTTCCATCAGATTCTCAAAGAGATAGCCACTGAGAGGGAGCACTGTGTAGCCAAGGCTTCTTGCATATTTTAATTCCTCACTGTAGTAAACTCCAATAAAGGAACCGGTTGGGAAGATTAAAGTGTTATTTTTGTCCCGATAGGGTAGAAAGGGTATGTCGATAGTACTTGGACAAGTAACATATGCTTCAATAAAGCCAAACACATTATCTAAATCCATACCAGTTAAATTCCTGTACCATTTTGGCTCACCTCCGGGCATTGGAAAAGTCTTCATGACAAATGGATATAAAGAATTAACGTCATAGTAAAAGAGATTCTCCCCATGTGGTTTATACACATCAGAATGCCCCCCATAATAACCACGACGAATGAAGGTGTCTTGCACCTGACTTGGGATATGGATAGGAAAAGTCTTAGGATCGTAAAACTTTTTACGAAAGATTGTTAGAGCCAGTGAGGAAAGGGTTATCTTGCTTTCTATGTCCACCTTGTACAGCTTCCAATATATCTCTTGAGCTTTTTGCATTACACCTCCAAGGATAAGGATGTCCTGCTTCATATAGTCTAACAAGCTTTTTTTCATACTTGCCAGATTTGACAGTGTCACCTCTTCATATGGGATAGAGCCTTTCGGGCCTAGACCCGGGCATAGATTCTTAGCTAGGTCGCTAAGTTTGCCAGGGAGTAGATTCAAGGAGTCTCTGAAGCGGAATAACATCTTCTTACCAGAATAGACAGCTAACTCGTAAAGCCTATGGTTCCTCATCAGTGGTTTTAGCTTGTAGCTCTTGTGATGACATGCTAGGTGCTTAAGCAAGAGAATTCCATCGAATCGTGAGAAGTTGTGGAAGTAAATAGTTAAAGTTGATTGTTCTTGTCTAACAATCGTTGATATCCTTAATACCAAGTCATAAAGTACCTTAGTACTCCTTTCTTCAAAGGAATCCAAGATTATAGAGTAGTCTTCACTGAAGTAGGTATCAATCATAATATCATAGATCTGTTCACCGGGACGAACCATCAAGAGACCAGCAGCATAAGGCTTATGAACGTTATCGATCAGTATAGTCTCGGTATCGGCTACCATGAATGGTTTCAGCTCTGTGCGACATGGTTTGAGTGCTGTGATATGGGTTGGATGGCTACGCTTCCGATTTCGGATCTCTCTTGCTGTTATTGGCTCGATCTCACTCAATCCGGCTTGAATGATTGAAGAAAGTGAGCTATCTCTCTCCTCTGAAGATAAGGCTGGCCTATCCATCTTTTTGCCGTCCATATAGACTCGGATCATGAGTCGAACTATATAATCTCCGTCGTAGATTTCTTCATATTTCATAATATATCGAGATATATGAGCATAGACCTCACTCATAGGAATTAACTTACAATCTTGATAAGTCAAGGGGATAGCATGACCTAGCGTAAATGAGATCTCCTCTCCGTAAGATCGCTTCATGGAAAAGGAAATTGTGAACTTACCGTAACCAGCTAAGGATGGGTAAGCAAACTGGATTAAGAGATCCATGGTCGCAAGACTGAGTAGGGCAATCTCGTTAACAAGAGGGTAAGGCTCGAAGAAGTGATGTGAAGCAATGATTAACCCTGGATGCGGATCTTGGTGTGTTGTTCGTTCAATCTTTTGATACAAGCGATTCAATAACTGTCCAGCAGTTGCGCTGTCTTTGGTGTATGCCATCATCTTATGCTTCATCATATTTAATAGTGTACGCAGTAATATGGAAATCCCTCCCTTCTTCTTAGCTTTAACTGGAATTTTTCCCACTTTTGCTCATGAGCTAGCCAACAATCCATAGGTCTTTTTGATTGAAAATCACCGCATACATTACGAGTATAGTTCTCGTAAGAGGTCAGTATTCCCGAGATCCTTTCTTCCCAAGTTGCCATCATCTTCTTGCTTATGTTCTCAGGTACATTAGCCTTTAAGTAAGAACGAAGCGTCTATTTTTAGATTACCTTACTGGTAATTTTACCCACAGTACGTCCATCTGACTCCCCTTTTACAATAGGTTTAATAACATTCATATAGATGAACTCGTTGATGATTGAAAGTGGAGGGCCCATATTACGAAAGGCGCCGCTATAAATACATGGTATATAACCGCTATATTGAGCTGTAGTTATAAAGTTGTCGTGTACTGTGTATATAGGCGCACCGAAAGAAAGCATATTTTCTACTACACTCATTGCAATAGAGGCATCCCTCTGATGGATGAAGTTTACGAAGGTAGATATTTCAGTCTTCCTACGATCTCTCTTAGAAGAAGAAACTCTGAGAGTCACCCGACGCCTCTTCTTATGAAGTCTATCATAAACCCATATATTTATGGCCTCCATTATCATATAATCCTGTACCGTGGTAAAGTAAGGGACTCTATAGAAAACAGGCCTATCCCTAGCAGACGCGATCCAGCCTATATGGCGGATCAACCGGATCAGGCATTCCATGCCCTGATATTTCGTCCTCCAGAACTTAAAGCAGAGATAGGCTACATCGAAGCATTCCTTATGAGTGATGAAGTGAGAGAGATGGTCTTTTAGATCGCTGGCCGTGCTCATTAAAGTTTTGCCATAGATAATAGGCATAAAGATACCTTTGACTAGCTTACGAGTGAGGAGATTGCAAACTATCGTTGATAGATTATTCCCCAGTTCTGCTTTCATGAACTCCTTGAGCTCTTCGAGGATAAAAGAATAAACATCTTGGATTGTTCCATCCGAAGATGGGATGAGATTCGTTCTCTTAGCCAGGGTTTCATCCAACAAAAAGTAACTCATGATCTGATATGCACTCGCTGAGGCGTCTTGGACAATAGGGATGACGTTCAATTTTTTAGCGTTGAATCCCATTATATTGCCGAGGAACTGAAAGGGGCGTTTAGCCTCCCGAGCGTACACGAAAGGATTAGAATAGATCTCGTTTATGTTCTTCCATAACCAATCAAATCCCTCATCGACAGAGACGAAAGACTTGTAATGGAAGGTTGCTGCTTTGATAGATGTATTGCTAATATCGTCCATTGATACGTTAATATTGTACATTGATTTGCAATCCGCAAAGACGATCAGGCTTCTTGCTAGATCACGCTCGTGGAAATGCAAGACCCCACTGCGGTAGATTCGACCACGGAAGTCAAGAAAGTCCGACTGCCCCTCAAACTCAAAGAGCCGGAGGGGAGGCGTAACTAAATCTTTTGGGGCCATCTTCCGACGGAGAAGCCTAACAAGCTCTCCATGGAGATATGGGTTCAATGGTACTCCCGAACCTAGGAGGTACTCGAGCGGTAGCCGCCTCTTATCCCACATAAGCTTAAGCCTCCTCCATTTCGAGGACTTAATATTATTGAGATTGGAGAGAGTCCGGTAGCCTCCACCACCAATACGCACGAAAGTACTGAACCGTTTAAGGTCGTACTTATCATGTATAGCCATAAGGCCGTATGGATGGTGGAAGCCAAGCACCGACTTCATGGATACGGGGGAAAGATCGATTTGCATCCCCTTCACCAAGAAGCGTTTGGCGAACTCAACACTACCCGTGGAAGAGATTAAGGACTTGTGCTCGGAGACACCAAGTCTTTTCAAACTAGCACGGTAGTGCTCGGCCACAGCTGGATCGGTGATGAGAACATCATCACCCAATACAGCATAGCGGTCAAACCGGATACCAGGTTTAACCTGCTCCGCACACCACCACACCAACAAATGGTGTGTGAATGCGAACAAAGGCCAAGAGCCGTAATACCCAAGTGGCTGACCAGTCGTGAAACACACCTGAGAGGGCCTCCTTCGTACAAAAGGCACCTCAAAGATTTTGTGCCGAGTGCCGAATTAACAACACTCGACGCAAACGACCGGTCAAACAACATGGCAACTGTTTCAAACATGAAGACCAATGGCCACCTATCAGTGGCCGACTTAAGGTCAAAGCTGAAACAGTCGAAACTAGGAACTAGACGAAACAGCGGTTTTGTTTGGTTAAACGTACCATCCATTGGCAGGCGGCGTAAAACCTCCGCAAACCCTTGGTGGACAGGCTTAAGCAATCGCTGATTCATGTAGTTTCCAATAGCAAATATCCGGCGCTTGCCAGTGGCATTAGTAATGAGACTACCGCCTGTGTCTATCTCGACAGGTAGGGTGAACGGATCCTTTAATTGACCTCGGGAACATGAAGGGAGTAGGGCGTATGTCGAAATGGACGGAACTCGTTCTGTACGGGAAGAAAAAGTAGCTATGAAAAAACCCATGCATTTATTTGATGATAACTCGAAGACGCTTTCAAGTGAGTGAACCTCTAAGGTAGTTCAGTGATCCTCGGGAAGGAAACTAGTTCAATGAACCTATAAGGCAAGGGATCAGGCAAACGGAAAAGCTATGGGTTGAAGGCCGGTGTTAGCAGCTTGGTTGGGCAAGTAGGGGCTACGGTTCAGTATGAGTCTGCTCATGGCCAGGTTCTTCGTACAGAGTAAGTAGTTTCAGCTGTGCAGCAATACCCGTACTTTTTGCCATAGAAGATGGAGGAAGGAACAAGAGGTTCTTTGAGGGGTAGTTCACGAAGGGACATCCAAATAAGGGCTTCCCCCGAGGCTATAAAAAAGCTTTCTATTAACCGGTCAAAGGAAGTGACGTGAAGTGAAGGAATTCTCCTCACCGACTCAGTTTCTCATCGTTAGAGGGGCTACTTTCTATTAGGGCAAGTCGTTCTATGAAATAAATGCTTTAGATAGGCAAGGAGCGGTAACTAGAGTTCCAACTAGGCCAGCACCGGTTGAAGAAAAGTCATCGAAGTCGGCTGTTTACATCCATTCTCCTGAAAGAGGCGGGACGAAGAGGGGATAAGCCGCTTTCAAGCTCAAGGGAAACAGCGGATGGTACTTACTTTCAATCCCCTCGGTTCTGCTCTATTATTCTATCGGTTCAACTCCGACATTAGTAGACGCTTTCATCCTCACTGAGGTAGCTAGCCTTCCTTCTGAGCTTAAATAAAAAAAATACTAATAAGGAGTTGAAGCATAAGACCTAACGGCCGGCGATTAAACTGAACCCTGGGACCGGACTTGACTGGACTGACCGCGGATAGCGATGTAACCGTCTTCCCTATTCAACCAACCGCTCTCTTTCGAGGCAGTTAACTGACTGACTGCCTTTATTGCTTCTAACAAGTAAAAACTGCGAAAGGATAGTCTCTCAAGTACGAATACTGTAGCGCTTCACGAAGAGTTTTATATGAGGTAAATATAACGATTTCTGTGTTTTAAATTTCTTTCCTGGTTAATGATTATGGGGTTCGTCATTTATTGACGGATTTGGGGGATTTCTCTTTCTTAGAATTGGAAGAAAAAGATTGAAATGACTGTTCAAAAGAAGCGGCTATTGGCGTTTTATCTGCATCTTCCCGACCAAGACCCGGAAAGTATACAAAAGTCTACATCGGTGTAAAAGAGCGAGTCCGATCTTTGACAATATCAAATTCTCGAAGGTCCAAGACGATAAGACAAGGGCAAAATCAATCGTCTGATCGGCTTCAGCCTGAGATACCATATTCGCAGAGAGCGCACTGAAAAGCGGAGGGGGCAGCTAACATACCAAAAGGTCGGACAGAAAGAGTCCATTCATGAGTGAGGTACGTACTTACTAACCCACAGGTTAGGTCGCTCTAAGTAAGAAGCGAGAGGCTAGCAGACTTAAAAGGAAGTTAAGTGGGAACTCTGACTATCACAGAGAATCAGTCTCGAATCGATCGGGAAATGATATGATAGGGAATATAAAGTGTTCACTGATTCTATTTGTCGTATCATATCCATACTCGCTTCGCTCATGTCAGAAAGATGAATGACATAACTCCTTGTCTTTGGAAACTCGCTCACCAGAGGGCTACTTCTTTCAAATAGCCTTTCCAATAATTTGAAGAGTTCAAAATTTTCACACTATTTTGATCGGTATTCCACTAAAGGCCGTTAGGTCGGAGCAAGACAAAGCTAACACCGCTTTCTTAAACTGGAAACCTGATCTAGACACAGTCGGGGTCAATTGAGTCAGCAAACCCAATGTGCGTACAAGCATCTTTTTCCTTTTATTCATTTCACCAGTGAAAAAAAATAACGTAATCTAACGGTTGTGTTCCCGACGCTAACCTGGCCAAAAGACCCACCATTATGGTAACTCCGCCGTGTGTTTTTTGGATCAAATCCGGTGACAATTCTCCACTCATGTCCTTCCAGAACTGGGTAAGTGATCTTCAAGGGCATCCCCCCGATCAATTCCTCCCAGCGCTCCTCAATCAGATCCATAATTGCTGTTGCTTGTGCAGGAGTAACTAGAGAACTTTAAATTAAAATGCAGTTTACAACTAAGAACCGCATGAAGTCCATGCGAGCCGGGCTGATCATCCCGTGATTACTAACTGATTCCTTCGTCGAGGTAAGGCGGCTGATTGTTTGACCTTGGTTGGTCTCCTCTACGGCACGTTCTTTTTTCTATGTAGGGCAAGTTTATCCCGAGGTATAAAATAAAACCACTAACTTCCGGCCGACGGTGTCCACCTTTTAAGAACCGGATATGGAGGTTGTTTATTTTCCATGGTACTCCGGTCCAGGCCTTCATCCCTCATATCTTCCTCCTGGTGAAATCTGATAACGAAGTAACCATGGCTCAGGTCCACGAGTGCCACATTCCCTTTCGCTCGCCACAGGCTCCTTAGCCGCTCCTCCACATACTCCAACATAGGCAAAAGCCCCAGTAATTTCCTAATAAGGCCGCGTCTCCACGATTTCCTTGTGCTAAAACTTCCTGGGTTGGGGTAATTTTATATTACCTTATCCTTTTCCATGACTTAATCCTGCATCCAGGAGCACTCACGGGGGTCATATTCCTTATATTCATTGTTCAAATCCTCATCCTGTAAATGGAAATGCTATTGCTCATCCATCAATAGCGTCAGCGAAGTGCTTCTCTTCTCGACTTTGATCCCTCCATCCATGAGATCCGGGAAAAACTAATCAATGAAATTCGATGCAGTTGAAAATATCCTAGATAAAGGTAAGGTGGAGGTGAGAACGTCACTTCCTTTCGTTGCTTGACGGCTTGTTGAATACAGGATAGATAGAATCCCGGGGGAAGAACTCTGAAGAAAGGCTTTTCCCGCTCTAGTTGCTGTAGCTCCGTCGCCTCTTGGGCTTCAAATCCAACATCTCTTGCCTTTGATTGTGCGTTGGTGGGAAATCTATCAAGAGAATTTTCTCACTAATCCAGGGGGCTAGGCTAGACACTTCTATATTATGAATCTTAGTATGTCTCGGGTGCCTTTCCCAAAGTCAGTGAATGTCTGTGATTATACGAGGATTTTCCTAGCTATGCTGTTCCCCCTTCCCGTGGGACTGACTAATCCAATTTGAATTTTCTTCAACTGAAACTGAAAAGGCTCGGAACTTAGATGATTCATCTTAGTATGCCGGGTATGTCTTTGCCCAAGGTTCCGCTCTGTTACCTCGTTAACTCGATAAAGCCAGCTCGGGAAAGCGGTTTTTCTACTACTTGGCATTAAGAGAAGCTGGGTAGCTCCGTAATCTGTCAATGAGGTGGCTTTCGCCTAGAAGGACAGTGGGAGTGAAGGGCGAGTAAAGTAGATTTGTCTTCTATCCTATACTTACTCGGAAAGTAAGCCTGACCCCTAGCTTTCTTCAGTGAAGTCTTTTTAGATTACTTATGTGATTGCTGACCTCAGCTCAGACATGATCGAATGTTCTATTCTTTCTTAACTGGAAGACAAGACAGGTTGGAAACAAGACCTATAGCCGCTGCTTCCATAAAAAAAGCTCATCTGATGACGTATAAAAGATGGGGACTACGTACCATCTATCGTATAAGTGAAAGAACCTATTTGAAGTGAAGCGGGTATAGGAATTTAGAAGGTACGTATAGTTACTCGAGCAAGGCGAGAGGTACGAAGTGACTCGTACGAAGTATATCATATAGCGTGTATGATGAGTGAAGACATTCTCTACTGCATCTATTATATATTATAGACAGGTGCGAAGTGCAGAAAGAAAAGAGTATAAGCTAGCATCACATACACTATTTATTGACTAGAAAAGAGAAGCGTAGCAGCATCGCTTATCTAAGGTATTTTACCCGTGAAGCCTCTCCACTAAGCTCGGAAAACGGAATGGCTATCGAAGAAGAGCAAGAAAGAAAGTATATACGCGTTCTCCCGGCTGCCGTAGATCAAGTGATTATGACTTTTAAAAGAAAAAGAACGTTTAACGAAGAATGTGGATTGCCCGCTGACGAATGATTGATCGTGTTGCCATAAGCATCGAAATCTAAGGGATAGTAAACGAGGGAGGGGTAGGATAGGTAATCTGCTGAGATGGACTTCAGGCTTTTTACGATAGTACGAGATGCGCCCGAACTCGAGAACCTTCGCTGAGCTAGGCAAGGCTTGGTCGTAACTTCAGTGTGACTCGTGAGGGCTACGAATAGCTTGGTCTGCTGCCGGGGGAAAGATAAACCTCGAATCCTGCCTCTGAACGCTATTTGTTCTCGAATCGGAAGGGGTCTTACGGGGCAACCATGCACTGGAGGTAAGAATCACGCTTACGAACGTCGGGATTTCGCTCCCTATGGCTACTGGTGCTTCTGCCAGTATCGAGACTATAAGACTCCTTGCGCTTAGCACACCGCAGGTGCTTTGATAGAGATTTCGGGTTGTAGGGCACAAGGGGATCTTGAATCAATTCCCTCTTTTCCAGTAGCTAGTTTAGGCAAGCGGTTCGAGTCAAGTGCCAGTTAAAGAACCAATTGTTGGCAAGAGTCAAAAATAAGAAGTAAACGACTTGATCTCTTCTGGAAAGTTACTTTGATTCTCGCAGTAGTTGTTCTGTAAGGGCTTTCATTAGCCTGAAAGATTCTGGTCGTGGACTGGCGCGATCATGATGAAATGGGCCTTTTGAAAGGAAGACCTTTTCGGATTTGTTTTAGCTTACGGCTGATATTTCCTCATATAGTTCAACTAAGAGATCTGGCGGAGGGAAGTCGAAATCCAGCTTCGAGGTGTCGGCATCTTTCCCTAAAGAAATTCGAGCAAAAGCAAGGGAAGGGCGGGCCTGGTGAAGTAAGTAAGCAGTGAGATGAACCAAAGCCCAAGCTTGGAAATACAAAGAAAGATAGAATGCAAGCAAGAAAGAACTAACGGATGAATGGGGGAAGTTCGCTAACTAAACCGAAAGAAGAAGCTGTGGGACTACTTCACGCAGTAAGTCCGGCAAGTAAAGAAGGAGCTCTAGTCGGTTCTTCGGAGTAGGTAATGCCACTAGGTCAGGTTAGCTAAGGGGACTGACTGGTTTCCTTAGGAGTCTGCTCTCCGACTAGCCGGCCTATTAACCTTTCTTAATCTTAAGGCGGGATGGAAGGAGTAGGCTTAGAACCAGCTCTAGCAAGAGAGCAAAGGCAGGAAGGAAGGCTCCAACAGATAGTACCGGTGAGTCGGGCAAGGAGTGACTAGACAGAGTGCCGTACGCCGACAAGTAGGTAGACTAGCCAAAAAGTGTGAGAAATCGTAGGTGAAAGAAAAAAAAGAAGTAGGTTCAAACGTGTTACCGCTTCCGGAAGTTCTTCTACCCCCCAAGGGCGGGTATTCACTCCAATGAGTCAAGGAAATCGTCTTCAGGCGATTCCGTAGTCCTGGGGAAAAGGGCTAGAGCGAGGGTGGAAATAGACTGACTGCCTAGGTGAAAGGGAGAAGGCATAAGGAGTAGGCAGCCAAGGCAGGCAAGGATTCAGTCTTAACCTTACAAGGAGTAGTAGCTTTCGGTAGACTAGTTTAGGCTTGAGGCGAGGGAAGAAGGAACAAGGATTAGAAAAAGGCTTGAAGCAGGTAAAGTAGTGGGTGACAAAGGAAAGAGAGTCATCAGTCCCAAAGCTGTCTTCTCTTATGAAATATGAAATTGATAGTTACCGTCGCAAACAACGGTTATTTCAAACACCGCTTACTAAAGCACCGGTTATTCCAGCTGCTACGGTTACGAGTACTCATAGTTAAGCAGCGGCAACGGTTTTTATTTCAACGCGGCTATGAACTCACCATAAACACCGGATAGGCCAAGAGTTGATTCAATTGCAACGCTTACTGTAACAAGAACACCGGTTACGAGAAGAGATGCAGCGGCAAAGGAAGCAGGGGGAAGTACAGGAAAGAGCCAATTGCAATTCCATGTCTTTAGGCTCACTGATGACTAGCAGGAAGGACGAATGCGAGTGCGAGAGAATGAGACTGCTAGCTTACACAGGTAAGGACTAGAATCGAAGACAGGATTGAAAGAAGAAACTGGACATTCAGGCACGGAATCAACCGTTCGAGAAGAAGCTCTTTGAAAGAGTAGGCTGTTTTCTTTGCTAGAATGCCTTGAGTAAGATAGCCACGAGGAGGTTATCATATAGTATAATAAGAGGCACAGAAGGAACTGCTATTTAATTCCGTTCTACCTGTTGTTGGACTAAGAGCTGTTGGAATTGAATCAGAATCGATTGTTGTGATGGTTTTCAATTAGGAGCTGGTTCAGGAAGTGAATCAGTAGCTGTGAGACTGGAGCTAGTGGCATAGATTGACTTTTCATCTTCCTCGCACAGCAACATTAACCCTTAAGGGAGTGAGTGCAAAGAGGCTCCGAAAGGTTTAGGCTTGAGGCAATATCCCTAGTTTGCCTATCTGCACCGACAGCAAGCCTTTCTACAGCGAAGGAAACAACAGGCCCGCCATCCAATATCTATTCTGCCCACATAGGCCCTATACATACCTATAGCATCTAAAAGTAGTAAGACTAGGTAATCTTCCTCAGAACGGGAATGCTAGATGCTAGACCCTACCAAGTAAAGAAACTCCAACTGTCACTGCAAAAAGTTCGATGGTCAACTGGCTAGAAAACTCTTCCTGCTTAGGGATACAACCACAACCTATGCTATGGAAACTCCAAATGGCAGGTCCAACTTCCACTGGGGGGGATTACCCTATCACTGAAACTTCAACTGGCTTTCTATAGGAACTTTCCTAAGAAGGATAACTTTATAAATTTCTGTAACTGGATTGCGTAAGGAACTTGAATGCGAAAATATCCTAGGGCTTTAGGATTATACAGGGAAGAGCACTCCCTAAAAAGATTACACAAGGGAGGATTAGTGCTTTTACTACCTGTGTAAGCCAGAACCAGAAAGAATCCCAAGCACTTACACTCCAACTCAAGCACCAGGTAAGAAATAAGAAAGAAGGACGGATACTGGCCTCTTAAGAGGTCAAGATAAGGGCTTCAGCTTGCTAACTGCACTGGCTAGCTTCCTCACCATCTTCGACTACTGGTCGGGCAAGGATTCTGGTTGAAACAGATCCATACTATACCCGACTATCTATCTTCTACATTTTACCTTAGAACTGGACTATAGGCCAGGCCTGGTCGGTTTACTTTATTCCCTCCCGTCTTCCTCCGAACCTACTTCTCCTTACCTGCTAGGCAGATAATCTTTGAACATGTCTTATTGGCCTTCAGCACCATCAGAGCTCCCATGTCGTCAGAAATCCAATCTGTGGTCGCTTCTCCTGCAACCGAAGAGGATGATCTCCTCTCTCGTAGCACCAAGAAGTGTAAACGCCGCTCATCGGGAGATTTTTTCGGCTGTCCTGATTTGTCCCAGGTTATAGACATAGAACCTGTGGAAGGGATCACTAATGTCCCCCAATCCCCAACTGGCCCAATGGGGTGACATATCTTGAAAGGATACCCCCTTTTTGTAAGGAGAAACCTCCGATCGCTCGGATGATGAAGAAGAAAGGAGGCATGGAGGAGACCAAGTCTGACGGAAGCATCTGCGGACTCAGAGAAGAAGGGTCCATGGCCTAGGGTCACTATCAGCAAAGAGGAGTGCATAAGTTTAGGGAAGCCCTGGCGTAGAGCCCTTCTAAAAGTCCTGGGGAAGTCGGTATAAGATATAGGAGCAGAAAGTTTCTGAGCTTTTGGGACTGGAGCTTGGCTTTGAAATGATCGATCTGTATCATGGGTTCTTTCTGGTTAGAGTCTATAAGGACTATCTCCATGTCCTTCCTAATGGTCCCTGGATGGAAAGGGGGCATTATTTAACTGTTTGCAAGTGGAGACCGAACTTCAGACCATCCAAGTCTTTTTCATCTACCTTAGTCTTAGTCTGGGTGCGTCTCCCAGAGATCCCGATTTCATTTTTTAATGAACCTGGGAAGAAACTGGTCAAAGCAGTCCGGGCTGATCAATGCACAGTGGATTCATCTAGGGGTCTATATGCACGTGTGTGTGTGGAGGTATAATTGAAAAAACAAAGAGTTCCCAGTTTTGTCTTAATGATGACATCCAGAGGGTCGAATACGAAGGCTTTTATATGCTTTTGAGTGTGGGGAATATGGCCACCGGATAGAGCTTTGTCCGAAGCAAAACCAGACTGATGTAGAAAACTAACCGGCGGCGAAGGAGGTTCTCCCGTCGGACCTTGGATGCTACCTCCCAACAGACGTCGCAAGAGGAATCAGCCACGTGGTCAGCCTAAGAATCAGGGACCACAAGATAGCAAATACCCAAAAGGAGAAGGAAGGGCACGTGGCCAAACCCAGAAAGGCCGTATGGGTCAGGGAGCAAGAAGCGAGATGCGTGCGCACGGGTGAGAAAGAAGCCGTATTTCAGCCTAGTGGAAAGAAGACACTCAGTGCTAGCAGGAGTACTCTCTCGGATACGGATCCTTTTTTCTAGGTTTGCTGCCCTGCGACACGTGGCAGAAGAGGACTCAAGGACACATGCCAGACCTTGCGTAACTGGATCAAGCCTATACCGGCACCGACATCAGGATTTCCTTTTTCTGGAGCAACCTTTGATAAGAGGGAGACAAGTGGTTTCAAAGCTAGCCACGTGGCTAAACCATCAGCGTCAACTAAGAATCCTTGTAAAAACAAGAAGGACAAAGAAGTATCTTCCACTCCTCTAGAGGTTGAGGATGAGGAAGTGATGGGGACGACGATGCTCGTGCAAGATAAGATGACGACTGGCTGACTTACCGAACGGACGGACACTTTGATCTTTATCGTGCAATCTAAGTCGCAATGAAGGACTATCGTCAATGCAGCTGGAGCCGCTAGATCCCACAGCAGCGAAGCATCCAACGGAAGCGTTTGAATGAGCTGGCCAAATCGCCTTCTCTGTCTAGGTTTCCCGATTCATCAGCTTTTCCAGCTCCACCCCAGGAAACTGCTATTCAATCTCCTGATCGAATCCTTTGCAAGCAGAGAAGAAGGCTCCTGTCCTAAAATGGGTCTCGTCCCCGTCAGCTACGAATCTATCTGTTTTCCAGTCGATGATGGAAGCTAGGATAAACTCCTCTCATTTAAGTTGGAAGTCCCTGTTATCCAGATCTTTTCATAAATACGGATGAAAAGACATGGGGAAGAAGGTTGGCCTACCGCACTCCTGCCGGCCCACATAGGTTGGTGGTAAGAAAGGATGGATCTTCCCCGGGGCAGCCAAGCTCCGTATTCAATCCCTAGCTTCGAACAAACCTGTTAGCTGATGGCCCTTTCTCTCCCTTTAGGTCGAGTTTAGTTAAAAGGTGAGTTCCCCCCTTTGCCACTCAAGTGTACGGCATCTGCCGTGCTTAGGCCCCTTCTTCTAGTTCTCTGAGAGGGTTAGGAAAAAGGGAGAATCTACATTGAAACGAAAGGGCGCACTCTTTGCTGCTGCAACTTGTCTGCCGAAAGCCGTTCCCGTACGGGTGCTGGTACGCTTACTCGCGACTAGCGAAGTCATCCTTGTTTTTTTTTTATGACGATCCGTCAGTACGAAAGTCTCAAGCTGAGCTAGATCTAGGCTGCTAGAGAGCACTTCTACTCAGAGCGGCCAAGCTCACTTCGCCCCACACCGCTTATCTCCTTGCTATGTCATCAACCCCACTAAGCCAACGAGAGGATAAACAAGATTAGGAAAATGCGAGCTAGGTAGGTAGCGAAGTATTCTGTGTGGAAGCGAGTGTCTCGCTCCAATGAAGCACGAGCGGAGAGCTTCTGCTCGCTTCGTCGAATGTCACGAAGCTGACGACTTGAGTAGACTGAAAAAAGACATACAACCTTGGCAAGAACGTCGTTCCGCGGAATATATGACTCATGCTCCTTTAGGTTCTTTAAATTCTGTGGGTGGTGTAGCTACCGAGATCAATGCCGTCAATTATGTCTCTCCTAGAAGTTGGTTAGCTACCTCTCATTTTGTTCTAGGATTCTTCCGGTCATTTGTGGCATGCGGGAAGGGCTCGTGCAGCAGGATTTGAAAAAGGAATCGATCGTGATTTTGAACCTGTTCTTTCCATGACCCCGCTTAACTGAGCCGGGAAATCCAATGCTTGTAGTAGCTCAAATCAGATCCTTTCCGCCCCTCTTTCTTTCATGAGTGGAGGTCGTTAAGCGGCTTATGCTTCTTTGATTCTATTTGTTTCAAAGGCAAAAAAAAGTACTTGCTTAAGTGAAGTTCTCCGCCTTACTCCCAATCCCTAAACTCGCTGACTGAACTCGACTAAGGGCGGCCTAATGCTATCGATCTCTCCATCACAGAATAAGCTGCGACGAAATCACACATAAAGAAGGTGAAGGTCCGAACCGACCCATTGCTTTAAGTGATACAAGCTCATTCCGGAAAAGTACTTTCCTCGAAGAAAAAGGGAAACTATTTGCTGCAGCAAGGCAGGCTCTGACGAGACCTGCTTTCGGGCGGACAATTCTTAAGACTTATTGCCAGTGGCAAGATTTTCTTATCATCCCGACAGAAGACTTCAACAAGTGGGCGAAAACAAAAACAATGAACTTCACCCAGTGAAAAGGAGGCGCATCCCTTAATCTACACTCAGCTACTTCAGCAATTAAACTTGGCTCAGCGGCTAACAGAACTACTGAACAAAGTTCACCATCAGCAAGATGGTTGGTTAAGGTCGTCCCTAGCTAGAAAACAGGCTAAAAGCCACAGTTAGTCTGCGGGTTGAGAAAGGCAGTTGATTATAGGAGCAAATGTTGCTAGACGAGCGAAACTAAATAGAGATAAACAACTACTTTTGACTCTTCTAGGCGAGGATTCCAAACCAATCTATCACTTGCACTAGAAGGCTAGACTAGTAACTGATTTAAAGCAAGGAAATTTAATAACGTTGGCGTGATTCACAAGGTACGAAGTGACTCCAACTCAGGAAATGACCTGGGGGCTCTCGCCCAACGAATTGAGAATAAGTCAAAACCTATATGCTTTTCACATGTAAGTCGAACGTTGTTTTCGGGGAGCTGGGCAGAAGGAAAAGAGGCTCCTAGCTAAAGGTAGCTTGTCTCGCCCAGGTCTTTCTGGTATGAAAAGACCAGGCATAGAACTGGAGTTCTCTACCAGGGAATACCAGGAGGTGGGAAGAGTTGAGAACAAAGTGGCGAACGGGTGCGTAATGCGTGGGAATCTGCCGAACAGTTCGGGCCAAATCCTGAAGAAAGCTAAAAAGCGCTGTTTGATGAGCCTGCGTAGTATTAGGTAGTTGGTCAGGTAAAGGCTGACCAAGCCAATGATGCTTAGCTGGTCCATTTACAGATCTCTTTACTGGGATAGATTCTGCTAACTTCTTTCGTGGGAGAAAGGCTTGCTAATAAACGGAATCGTTCCATAGTTCAACCGGGTTCTTTTTTACTACGCCGTAAATCTTCCGACGTGAGAGATTTCCTCAAAGCCGCCCTCTTTTCGAGAACATTATCTCAACTCGTAATTGGTATTGATGACAAGGACTTTCATCACCGAAGCCAAGCTATGTCCCTTGCTAGAACACAAGTTTGAAGTGCTGGTCGGACACTCGGGGGATCACGGCTCCTCTCCCTCATCGATATCCGGTAAGCGGTGACTCTTCGGGCAACTTCCTATATGAATGAAGGCAATCCTTTCCTTCAAAGCAAATCCTCAGGAAAAGATCTCATGCAGAGGAGAGAGAAGAAGGATCTAACTCATAAAGCACTTGTAGGAGTAAATCCAGCACAAAGAGCAGAGGATTCTATAACAGCATATTCTTCCACTTGGACTTTTTATATTTTCTTTCTTGTTCTCTTCCGATCTTTTGTAGTAAGCCTATTATTAGCTCCTAGCCTTCCTATAGTTCAAGTAGTTCGACGAGTTAAGCTAGCTTAGTGAGAGCTTCGATCGAAAGCCTTTCCTATCTATAAAAGGGATAAGCTGCTACGTCTCGTCGACTAGTCCTAGTCCGACCTCGAAAACTCCCCCCAATAGCCCTTTTTTCTGTAATATGATGGAGGATAAGAAAGAGCAATCATAGATTGATGGGAGGTAATTCCTCTTAGAATTAGCCTCTAAGCGCTTAATCCCTATCCCTATCCTATCCTCACTGAACCGGAGGCATCTCGGCCGTCGTCAGGTAGGTGGCTCCATCCCCTTGCACCCCAAAGTACGGAGAAGGAAAGGTTACTGGAAAACCTCTCTGGGCTGCCTAACGTCATTCCGTTATCTAACCACGCCTGCCCTAAGGATCGCGCTCTGGGGAGTTTTATGAAAATTCCTATCCTCAATACCGATTCACGATTACTCTCTATGATATGGCTCTCCCCATCAATTCGGTTAACTCCGAATCCTTTTAGCAATATGGATAAAAAATGGATGAAGCTCTCTTCTGATGGGTCCGGAAGAGTAGGTACGCTAAGCTACCAAAGTGAACTTCCCACTCACTTCTCCTCAAGAGCCGCTCTAGTCTCGTCTTTGGTTATGCGAAAAAAAGACCTGGGCATCTTAGCTTAGGTGCGTAGCGAACGGTAGCGTAAGAGCATTCAAGAGTTCAGTTATAAGAAGAGTCGCTTTCCGTTTAGGGTGCTAGCTTCACGATCTCTATATAGATCGCCTCTAGGGTCTCTCATTTTGTTCATGCTGAGAATGGTCTTAAGATATTACTATCCGAGATGACTTCTGGGATATCCGGATCCACCTGTCTTCTCAGCCGGCACCGGTCCAATACCCCTTTGCGATCCGACGTCTGAAAGAGGATCCTACTCATGAAGACTTACTACGTTCCTATCTAAATAGGCCTTAATCGAGGCTTCGACAACTCCTTCCAACGGCCCTGCATAAAAAAAGGACCAATCTACGATGGCGGAGCCTAAACAAGTTGGACTGCAGAAAGAGCAATTTCTCCATCTCAGTGAGCTAGAGACAGTTGCCCAGGCATCCAATGCACTAACTCTTGGACTTATACGAGATGCCATGAGGGAGAAAACCGTTAGCAAGTAATCCTTCCGCCTTTCAAAAGCAAAGGCATTTTTACATTCTCCCATTTCCACGTGAAAGCAGATAACGTCTTCATCCTATTGTGATGTCATCTCTATGAAACCTGCTATTCCTATCATGCATGCTATTGCTTTTATCTTCCAACCCCGGATTCAAAAGCAGCTCCTTCTCTCTTGTTTTCATCCGATCTATCATCTCGGAGCAAGTATAATAGTATAAGAATAAGACATGGATAGTTCGGCAGTGGGATGAGAGAAGTGTTATACCGTTTGTTGAATAAGCCAATAAGAAGGAAGGGATTTCTCAAGCAAGATAGCATTGCCAGAATGCCTCAAAAGACCTCTTATAGCGCTCTTGCCTTCCCTTCTAGCTAGCCGAGCCTTTAGAAAGAAGTCAATTTCGGATTCTGTAACAGAAAAGAAAGACTAGGGCTATGATAACGAAACCGGTGTCGGCTACCGTTGACTGCTTTGTCGACTCTGTTGACGGAGTACCGCTCACTGCATGGCTAACGGAAGTCTTTATAGATTGTGTTTTCAGAGTAGCTTCTCCTTACAACTCTTCCTTTCCTCAAATCTTGAAATCAGGACGATGAGTGGGATATATAGGTGCGTGCATCATAGCAGGGGTTAGATGAAGTCGAACCTTGCTGTCTTGCGGATCCTGTTTTCGGGTTGGTATCTTCATCTTTCTTCTCTTTCACTGTCCAAACCGGGACCCTTCTTCCTTGTCTCTAATCTAACGTAAGGGCTAACCTTTCTTTCGAGATGCGAAAAGGAAAGAATGCTAAAGACTAGTCGGATTGATAATGATCAATAAGCTTTTTGCCCGATAGGACGGAATCAATCGCAACAGGGAAGGAGTCTTCTTTAGGGATGATAAGGCACATAGGTCTAATTGCGCAGTGTGTTATATTTCCTCTTATATTCTTTTGCTTGAGCGGATTAGCCGATCGATTGAAGGTCCTAGGCTATCTGGTTGTATTATAGCTCGGGTAGGTAAGGTTCAAGTAGTAGTAACGAGTCAGTATACATATGTGAGATTTCATTCGTTAGTGTGTTAACACGAGAAGGGAGGTGGGCGGGGTATCGATCCAAAGCTCGATGGTCAAGTTCGTTCGGCTGAGATCTTGCCTCAATAGGCTAAGGTCGGTCTTCTCTTTCTATTTTTGACTCAGATATCTTGCCTTTGTCCGATCGCTTTCGTTCATCAGAGGTAGTGGACAAGGAAAGCCCTCGGCGATTGAGAGTATAGGCCAGCGCCAATTGAGCGAGACCACCCAAACCTTTAAATACCAACCATTCTTTGAATCTAGTTGCTTTTGTCTTCCCCGCTCAGTGATCTTTTTCAACCCTCTTTCAGGAGATCGTAATAAAGCATGGTTCGTTCTTCTATAAATGCTTTGAACCCTAAAGAGAATTCACAATCGGTATAGGATTGAGTAAGGGATTACTACCTTAGCAGGAAAAAATTACTTGCTTCTCCAATTCCGTGTGCTTTTCCAATAAACTTTTCCCCCGAGAATGAATCCTTTCTAAGAAGGGAAGAGAACTCCCCTTCGGTGGAGGAGGCACATTAGCAGGCGAGACAGTCACTCGCGGAAACACTTCCCTACTATTCGGCCCCGCATCATTATTTGACTCATGGCGCTTCTTAGCCAAATAAGTACGTTTTCACTTCCTAGCAAAACTAGATACATAAGGAACCGATCTTAGTTTTCTTTTTTTAAAGCGAGGGGGCGGCTATGAGTTAGTTGGCTTCCCTTTCTTTCATGATAGAGTCTCTAAGAGAGAATGCGAGGGTTCCGCCTGAGTGGATTGAGGAAAGATTGACTCTTTGACTCATAATACCACTCCGTGGGGGGCTTCTATCGAACGTTTTCTTTGACTGAAGTGGTTGGGCGCGGAGGGACGGGCTTTCCCACTTTACACAGTTTTAGTGGCTAGGAAAAGGCCTTCAACACGAAGGACAATCAATTAAGAGAAATTAATAGCTATATCCCGCGGACAAGGGATACTAGATCGTAGACTATCTCCCAGAGCCTCATGGTTGTCTTTCGGTGTGCTAGCCCTCATCAGGGAACCATAGTGTAGACCGTTTGATCGAGAGCTCCGACACCGCGGAAGGTTCATCAACTCTTTTTCCAGCTTCAAAGATTCACAAAGATCGAGGAGCAGACCCTGGGCCAATTACTGGCATTGACGAGAACGGCTTTCTAATTAAAGTTTCCGGTACCTAATACTAGTCGACCAGAGAGAAGCCGACTTATCCGACAAGGCTAAAAAAGAATGGTTTATTGACCAGTTTCCACGGACTTTCGATAACCGGCTTGTGGAGGTGCCCATTATGCCGTTCGTTATGCCTCTTGTGATTGAGGTGTCCGGTGGACGTTCCCTTAGTTCCGCTAGCCATCAGGCTACTTTAGTAAGCTGTTCAACTCGTGCTTCTGATAGGAAGTTTTTCTTCTACTGGTCTTCCTCACTCTAACAAGTAAGCAAGCGCTACGCCCCGGAGTCAAAGAAAATGATATATATAAGAATAAGAGTTGTGGTTGGTTGTTGACCAACAAATTATGCATGGGAAAAAGACTACCGCTATCAGAAAGACTAACATGGATACAAAAAAGGTGGCAAGTTTTATCTCAATCGAGAGTCATTTCCCTTAGTGACTCTAGAATGGAATCAACCAGATCTTCACTTATGTTATTTTTTGTTGTGACATTTTGTTCCAACGAATGTCGTATCTTGCTTCTCTTGTGCCCTCTCTTTCTTTCTATCGCAGCCCCTTTCTTTGGTGGAACCGTAAAAGCAGCAGTCTTGGTTGGAGCCATCGTCCTCGGTGTCATAGTCATTCTTAACACTATCGTTCTAAAAATGGAGTTTCGCTTTGTAGTTTTCGCTTGTAACTTTCTGGCTGGTTGTCCGGCTAAAACTCTTCTTTTTCTAATTGGTAATGGATAGATCTTCTTTCTCTCGGCCTTTAGGAAGTTCCTCCCCTCCTGCCGGGTGTAGGCAGGCTCCTTTCTTCTTTCATGGCTATTCGGTTCGAGTTCTTTCTTTTAGGAAAGATAGCATTTCCCTTGAAGCCAGGTCTTTCTTCTTTAAAGCCTGGAGCTGGTGTATGAGTTTATTACCCCCTTTTTTCCGGAAGTTGAGATGAGAAAGTAAGCGTGCTGGTTATAGAGAGAGCTCCCACGGGATAGAATAGTGAAGTTGACTTTTGCCCGTAAGAAAGTGAGAACCCTATAAACCCTTCTGACGAATAAGCAACTAGCTAACCCTTGATAGAGTCACTTTCTCTTTTTCTTTATTCCGAGTGTCAACACAACAAGAAAAGAATGAAGATTTGCCCGGGTTAGTCTTTTTTGAAGTTATAATTTAGATCATTTAAAAACAAACACTGGGGTTCTAATAAAACATAAAAGAAATGATTTCTTAAACTTGTCTTACAGCCTAATCTTAATTCTCCCAATCGTATAACAAAGGCAGCCAACTTATCCGATCTATAGCCAGAGTTCAGCAAGACAAAAAAGGAAGAATCAAGAAGTATTTTAGACGGGCATTCCGTTTTCATCTTTTTACTGTCAACCACGAGGTGGAAGGAATTTCATTTTCCAAGTCGGGATATGACCCTAGATGGCAACTTGTTTTGAAAGAGGATAGATGGGGCCCCTTTCCTTCAATAGGAAGGAATTATGGCAATCCATATCGTACTTCTTCTGTCCACCCGCAATGAATGGGGCTTCTTTACCAGCTCGATAAGCTTCATGCTACGAGTTTCCCACGCTAGCTTTTCTCTCAACTACAACAGAAAGAATCGTCTTCAGACCTTGTCTTTTTTCCTTTTGAAAGTCAGTCTAAGAACCCTTATCCTTATACGAGTAGGAAATTCTCCTTTGCTGTGTGAAGAGTGAAGAAGAGAGCACTGCAGTAGTCAAAGAAAGAAGACCAGTTCGGGCAAAGCTACTTGTAACTGTTCCCTTCGATTATAACTCTTACCTTGAATAGCTGTTCTGTCGGGAAGCGTGTAAGGTTAGGTACTTTCCCTGATGCTGACCTATGAGTGCTACTTCGCTGCCCTTCGGGTTAGTCGCTTCGCTAGTGAGTCGAGTCACTAGATGCCAACCAAGGTTATAGTTCTATATTTATAGATGCAATGGAGTCTAAGGTGTGAAAGGTCCCATTGCAGAGAGAGAGGAAAGAAAGTCGTGTAGGTATAAAAATACAAGATCCAAGCCGGCAGATGAAGGGAAGGTAGGGCGCTCAGACTCGCGGTTTGGTCGGCTACTTAATGTAAGAATCGCCAACTTATTTACCACCTGTGTGCGGATTCTTAATGAGGAACCGAGCTCGTCTTTTACTTTAGTCTATGGAACTTCAGTACCGGTTTAGACCACACTTTAGGAAGGAAGCCTAATTAGGCACAAAAGCCTCGGTGTCTTACTCTCTTCAACTCACCGGAGCAGCGCCCTATGTACAAACAATTCAGAATTTCCCCGTTTGTGTAATCAGTTGTTAGCTCAGTCTCTAATTGTTGTATGCGTTCAAATGAATATGTAAGCCCCTTGGGTGAATGCTGACCCGCTTCTTTTCCCGGATAGGGGATTAGTTTGTAAGCTTCGCATCTACTATGCTGTGGTCTATTGCTGCTTCCTAGTGGCTGTGGTACTCGGCATCTGCCTTCCTCCCTTTCGTCCCCTATCTTGAAGGTCAGCTTTCCTGATGGTACATCGATTAAGACTCCCCCGGTGAGGAGAAAGGGTCTTCCTAATATCAGTGATGAATCAGCTTCATTGCCTGTCTCTAGGACGAGGAAATCTGCTGGTATCACGAATTTTCCTACTCGCACTAGGACATCCTCTATTATCCCCACAGGGTATCTGACTGATCGATCGGCCAGTTGCAGGGTTACCCTTGTTGGTTTCATACCCGTGATTCCCAGCTTCCTGCATAGGGTGTAAGGCATCAGATTGATACTGGCCCCTAGATCGCGCAGACATTTGCCAATTGTGTACCCTCCTTTCTCACAAGGTATGGAGAAGCTTCCGGGGTCCTTTTTACATGCAGACTCTGTCCTTCAGCTATTCCCCCTCACCTCATACATTACCTTTCACTCACCCATCCTTCCGCGACATCCACTGCTACTAGTACTGACGCAAGCATATCTTATTCCTTTCTATAACCCCACTCATATGCTTAATTTATCCTTGAGACCCTTCTGTTATTGCTCAAGAACATCGCTTGATTCCCTTAAGCTTAGGGACCCTTCCCAGGCACTAAGGTGATTCTCTGTACAGATGCTTATCCATTACTCCTAAGCTTCCTTTAATCACAGTGTTTATGAGAACACGTGCTTGATCATATCGACATTCATCGTATTCGCATTATATCTGAATCCCGCAAGTCACCATGATACCGAGGTTCATTTTGCAGTACACACTTCCAACACCATTTACTGACTCATTCTCGTCACGCAGATACTCTTTATTCCTTTATAAGCTGTTAACACTCCCCCGCCTTGTACTCCCGGTGGTACACTTCACCTGTCCTCAACCAGGTTGATTGTCATAATACATCCTCTTATTCATTTAGAACGTCTCTGCCCGCCTTAAAATGATGGCTAAAAGACCACACCTGCACATACCTGGTATTCCCCAGCATCGCAGTGCCACACTGCTTCGGTCATTCTCCCAGAAGTACTACACGCACAAGTCACATTTACATAGCCATCTCAATTCGACATCGCCTGCTCCCTATCCCGATTCATGTGAAGGGAGCGAAGCTTTTTCTTGCAAAAGCTATTCTCTTCTTTCAGCGTGGCTATCTTTACTACTGATTCAATGCAATGAATCCTTATTAGATGGTGAGAATCCTGTCTTTTTGGCTTAGCTTTTCCTGTTCACGACTCCGATCTTCTTTCATCAGCTCTTCTTGCTAACGTCTGAGCTTGAAAGGGAGAGAAGGAACCCGAGCCAACAAGTCGTTGGGTTAGAAAGTGCTAGCGGTCTTACTTAGCTTAGGAGAGATGCGATTTCTCTTGTTTAGCCAAGAATTGCTCAAGCTGAATCAGCTTCCAGTCTTTAATAAGTCTTGTTGAATTGCTTTTCTCTTCTTTCATGTCATGTGATTCACATTAGCTTAGCATTAGAAAGACTCTCTATAACCTCCAGGTCCCAGTGTGGTTAAGCTCGTGGTAACGCTCTTGTCGCTTTCTCTTATTCAGCTGTGAATGGTCCCCTTATCTTATTAGAAGTAAAAAGATAGAGGCTTCTTTCCGCACGAACGGGGGCTGTTGTTCCAGCTCCAGGGAATTTCTTTTTGAACGATCCCAAGTGCTAGCCGAAAGGCTGATTCGGATGCTGCTTTCACTGCCATAGTTGAAGGAAGGAGAGCTGCAAGTCTAGCAGCAAATCCTTCTCACAACATTTCTCGATATGAAGAAGAGCCGCTTAGTTTCGGTTTCGTAGTCAAGGGATGAGCAGCCTAAGGAGACGAAGACTACTTCACTATACGATAATCCCAGGGGTTATGAGCCACTCCCGACACCTCCATTAGGAAGAAGAGGCGCTCGAGAGACCTTCCCAGTTAGTCAATTAAGGCTTCCCACTCATTGATCAGGACAAAGAAAGGGGAGGTCTGATCTTGATCTTATTCCACAGAGACATAGGAAAGACAGAGGCCCTTGGACCTTATGAGTAAACCGGACGAAGAAGAAGGAGTTGACCCTTGACTCACTACCACTGCCGAAGTTACTGGAGAACTACGACAAAGGGCTCAAATCCAGGTGGTTAAGTCTCCTTTAACAAACCGACTAGAAGACCCACAGATGAAGTTTCACCCATTCCAGGCTTTTACGTGCATTGCATTGAGATATACCAACTTCGCACGATCGATATAACAAGGATCCAGTCCTTACCAAAAAAAAAGACGATCTTTCGACAGGATGAAATCAATGCTTGGTTCCTGCCAGTTTGACGAGAAAGAAAGACAGACATTCCAGAAGCTTCACTTGTGACCGTGACCGAATCACAGAAAGAGAACGAGTGAGGCGCTCTCATTTCATTCCCAGCCGCTTGGCTGATAATGAGGAAACGAATTCTACCTTTACCGATTGGACTGGTTCAACATCTCCACAGGACGCCCTACCAGTTGGCGCAAGGACTGCTTTTTTTTGCCCTGGGACCAAAGAACAAAGGGAAGCTCAGCTCTCACTACCAGTGAATGATGAAATGCCTCGACTTAGAAACCACAGCCCTTCTGTCGAGAGGACAAAATCCATCCTTTTTATCAAAATAGAATCTTAGGGATGCCTTGCAGTTGAAGCCTCTGGGCTTAGCCCTACTATGACCGAAGAAGACGATTTACTAAAGATAAAGAAAAAAAGACTCCATGAGCCAGTTACGCCACTTCAGCACAAGGTCTTGAATAGCCTATACGAATTCTCACAAGGAGAGAGACGACCCTTCTCTTACGTGGGACACGGAGATGGAAGAATGGTAGGACCGACTTTCAGACTTAGCCAAGGAACGACCGAGACCTCGAACATGAGAAAGACTGACGCCTGATTCAGGAAGGGACACGAGGGCTCCTCTTTCTCACTGGAAGATCTTAATATTCTACAGTAGAATAAGTCCCCAACCTTAAAAATGAAGGATCAAAAGTCTGCTTTCCAAAACCCACGCAAATGGAGGCCGATGACCTCAGACCCATAACAGGGGTAGAACGAAGCTTTTCCATATAGCAACTTGATCCATTATAGGAGGCCTCTGTCATTAGAAGAAGACCGCTTTGAAGCTAGGAGACAAAAAAAAACTTACTAAACCAGCCATCTACGCGGGTTGGCCACTAAATAAGAAGGCCTCTACGAACGCTTTCACTAGAGAAAGAGAGAAAGGCCCGTTCGGCTATGTAAAGAAGTCCCTGCAGGCTCCAACCCAGTCCTAACATTCTACAATAATAGTGTCCGACGTCTAATAGAAGGGGCACCGCTTTCATTCCTGCTTGGCGCTCTAACATTACCAAGACTGACGCCTAATTCAGGAAGACCTACCACCCACACAGCAAACCAACGCTCCCCTTTTAGTTCGGAAAGAAGAAGGGTTGCGCCCGGGTGAAAGACTATGCCTTCAAGGGGGCCAAAACGACCAGAAAAAGGAGCGGGAAGGCATGGTCACAAGACCCCGCTTTGAGCCATCGAAGACCAGATGATGGGTTACGAAGATATACAAGGAAAGAGACGCTCTGGAATACCTTTCAGTTAATCAGGGGTTACGCCCAGAAAAGGCGGCCCTTTCATTTCTGAATGAAGCCTTACAGACGAACTATAGAAGGAGACAGGCTTCAGCCTTTCCAGAGCGAGCGCCATACATTACTGTAGCACACATAGGTCCCCAAAGATAAAGGCTTTCGTCCTTCCTGAATATTATGGGAACTTTCTTCTATATAATAGTTTTCGAAATGCCGATTTTCCCGCTAAGGCGATAAGGAAAAAGGGAAAAATTACCGGGAGTTGAAGAGTAAGAAAAGGTCTTCCCCTTAGACCTTTAGACCTGACCAAGAGAAGTAACACCGGTAGCCAATAACTCAGAAAGAAAGGTCCCTCGACCTTTATTAGTAGTTACACGAGTGCTCAGATCAATACCGAAACACATATGGAGTGCCTGGCCCGGACCAAAAAGAAAGAGCACAAGCGGGACTCCCTGCACCCGCGTGAGGGATGACTTTGAATCCATACCGAAGAGAATGGACGACTTGAAAAAGGTCTCCATAGACAAAGAGACGATCTACACCGAAACAGAGAAAAGACATTAGGAGCACTCATTCCTTGTACCCGGGGAACTTATTCATAAGGAAGGGGATCTACACCAGACAAGGAGTTTACGGCCGGTTCCCATATAGACACTTTAACTCACATTGCTTTAGGCAGTACTCTTCTTACTAAAGAAGAAGACTTACTGAAAGAGGGAGCAAATCCGTCACTGGACGAGGAAGGAAAGGCAAGGAAGATCTGTACAAGAGAGAAAGTAGATTATAAAGCGTTAACAAGACTATCAGACCAAGAACAGAACTGCTGGAGGAACAACTACCTAAGGCTTAAAATGACATAGAATAAGTGGAATCTCATGCAAACTGTGAGGGAGGTGGTTAACCGGTGCTTAGAGAACTACCTGGGATGCTTTACAAGCGATAGACCAAGGGAATGGGTACGTTGGTTACCATGGGCAGAATAGTGGTACAATACCACTTATCATTCGGCAACCAAACAAAGACCGTTTGAAGTGGTATATAGGCGCCCACCACCTCTAATTACGTCCTATACTCATTAGTCCAACAAAGTGCATCAAGTTGATTGCGACTTACGCTAGGGATTGTGTTTTGCAACTTTGAAAGGAGAATTTGCATGGAGCTCACAGGCCCGGACCCTCTAAGTATGGGGAGTGCCACTACTGCTTTCATTGTTCTACTATTGAGTGCAAGTCTCGCTCATTGAATTGCCGCGGTGCTGCCTTGAGAAAGGGAATCCCGACCTCCATCTCTATCCGTGCGAGAGTCAGAAGTAGAAATAGGAATGTTTGACGTAAACGTAATAAGTAGTGTAGTGAAATCTTTGTGATTGAAGTTCGCTTCTCCAGAGCTAGAATCGAAAAGACCTACTGACCACCCCTGTAACTAACCGAAGCAACCCCCGGAGCAGATCAGAACGAAAACTCGTTTCCTCTTCAAGTAAAGTAAAGCTAGAGCCCCCTACTCTATTTAACGAACCAGGGAAAGGAAAGAGGAGAATCAGGGTTAGTGCAAGTGATCGAATGAGGAATCAAAATTATTAGATTCGCCATGGGCCAAAAGAAAGGATTCGCCTTGCCCTCGAAACCTGAAGCTTGGGCCTTCGGGAGTGTCTTCAGTGGGAGAGTCTTGGGTCCCGCCAGTTCACTTCCTTGAATTCTTAGCCTACCAATAGCGGGAGAAATGTCCAGTTCAACCGAAACTACTGCTGCATAAAGGGCAGGTCCAACGGCACCACACCTCCTTTTTTTTGATAAAAGAAAAGGTAAAGACTTAGCTTCCTAATAAGCTTTCAAGAGAACAACGTGTTCAAACCGAAGCTCCTAGATCAAAAGCATAACCCGGGTCTACTGGTCTTACATCGCTCCTAGAATTGGATCCGATCCTAGCCTAGCTTCCAAAGAAGTCGTTACGCGAGAAGGTGTAGGTGCTGCTCGATCGAGCCAAGTAGTCCCTTTCTGCTCATAGTAGCCTTTACTACTCATAATGGCCAATACCCCTTCAACTAGAGTTGCGGATTCGACTCTTGAAGTGAGTGAGCCCAGATCTGCTAGGACTTTTCCGAGCTTCCTCCTCCACCGGATCGAGTTCACTTACGCTTTCCCTTCTTCATATCAAATCTCAAGGTTTTGTAACTTATTATATGAAGCTCCCACATTGGTTGGCTAGGTTGAATTATGGGTTTGAAGCCCTGCCCTCCGACAAAGAAAGGGGAACTTTCACGGCAAATCGAACGTTTTCTCGGCCAAATGACCTGGGTCCGCGCATCTTACTATAAGCAATTCCTAGCTTACTTGCCCTCTCTCTTCCTTCCCCATCCACCGCCCATGGTTTCAAAGCATTGAAATAAGACAGGGAAGGGAAGGCATTCTCTTGGGAGAAGCCCGCCATTTGCTAGCATTGTGCTTTGGAATCGATTC